CGCATGGCAATACCGATGGTATCAGCTTGACCTTTCATAAGTGGTGACAGAATGAAACGACCATAATAAAGACGCTTACTGTCTACTCTTGATTCAACACACTTCCACTGTAGTGTTCGAGTGGATCCTGCTACTTCCTCTCGAACCATACTATACTAGTATTATTATTTGATCATTTATTTCTCTTGAAATCGGTTTAATTCTTATTTCTACACACGTCTTTTTTTAGGAGGTCGACATCCATTATGTGGCATAGGTGTTACATCACGTACGAAGCTTAATAATATACCACTTCTACGAATGGCTCGTAATGCTGCATCTCTTCCGAGACCAGGACCCTTTATCATAACTTCTGCTCGTTGCATACCCTGATCAACCACTGTACGAATAGCATTTACCGCTGTGGCTTGAGCAGCATAAGGTGTTCCTCTTCTTGTGCCTTTGAATCCAGAAGTACCGGCGGAGGCCCAAGAAACTACCCGACCTCGTACATCTGTAACAGTTATAATGGTATTGTTGAAACTCGCTTGAACATGAATAACGCCTTTTGGTATTCTACGTCCATTCTTACGTGAACCAATACGCCCATTCCTACGTGAACCAATTCTTGGTATAGCTTTTGTCATATTTTATCATCTCATATTTATGAGTCAGAAATATACAAAAAGAAAAGATACGGAGATATCCATTTCATGTTAAAATGGATCCTTTACCTTATTTTTACATATTTTATTTTTTAATTTTGGAAAGTAAAGTTCTTTTTTAGAAGAATTACCCTTGTCTCTGTTTATGTTTCGGATTGGAACAAATCACTATAATTCGTCCACGCCTGCGAATCAGTCGACATTTTTCACAAATTTTACGAACGGAAGCCCTTATTTTCATATTTTTTATTCCTTACCCTAATTCTGAATCCACTTCTTGGAAGAGAATAAGTCTCTTGAATTTTTTTTTTTACTTCGAATTGTATACCCATGGTTAAAAAAATAACCTAATCGTTCGAATCTTTGTTGCGAAGTCGATAAATTATACGTCCCCTGGTTGAATCATAACGACTTACTTCAATTTTTACTCTATCTCCCGGTAGTATCCGTATAAAACTGCGGCGGATCCTCCCTGAAACATATCCTAGAATTAGATCTTCATTATCTAAACGGACCCGGAACATACCGTTGGGAAGTGATTCAGTAATTAAACCCTCATGAATCAATTTTTGTTCTTTCATTCCAGGTAACCTCCTTGAAGTATCAACTAATGGAGGAAGAGTTATATAACTCACTTTTCCTCTCTATTTTACAAATAGGAAGTTAGAGATCAAATTCGGATACCAGAGGTGGAAGATTACCATATATAACACAAAATTTCTCCTCCAATTCTTTCTAGTCGAGCTTCTCGATCTGTTATTATACCTCGAGAAGTAGAAAGAATTACAATTCCCATTCCACCTAAAATCTTAGGAATTCGTTGATAGTTGGAATAAATTCGTAAGCCGGGCCGGCTGATACGCTTTAAAATGGTTCTAGTTTTATATATTCCTTTTCTGGTTTTTCTATGTCGCAGAGTTGAAACCAAGAAATATTTGTTACTCTCCTGATGTTTCCGAACGTTTTCAATAAAACCTTCTCGTAGAAGTATTTTAACAATGTTTTCGGTGATATTTGTAGATGCTATTCGAACCCTTCCTTTTTTATCCGTGTCAGCATTTCTTATAGAAGTTATTAGATCGGCAATAGTGTCCCTACCCATGACGAACTAGAATTATAGGTTCCTCCAAATTTTGATATAATCAACATGTTTCTTTTTTTTTTATTTTTTTTTTTTTATTATAAAGTATATACGTGAGACACAATCTACTAATTTGATCTATTTGATCTATTTCAGATACCCTACTATATCATAGTCTCATCTACTACTATTTATAATACTTCGGGAGCTAATGAAACTATTTTAGTAAAATTTAACTGTCTCAATTCTCGAGCGATCGCACCAAAAACTCGAGTTCCTTTTGGATTTCCTTCTTGATCAATGACAACTGCAGCATTGTCGTCATATCGTATTATCATACCGTTTTCACGTTTGAGTTCTTTACATGTACGTACAATTACAGCTCTAATTACTTCTGACCTTTCTAGAGGCATATTGGGAACTGCTTCTTTGATTACAGCAACAATAACATCACCAATATGAGCATATCGGTGATTACCAGCTCCTATGATTCGAATACACATCAATTTTCGAGCTCCGCTGTTATCCGCTACATTCAAAAGGGTCTGAGGTTGAATCATATCATTTTTATTTCAATCTGTTATTTCAATGCAAAAGTATGAAAGAAAAAAAAGAAATATTGTCCGTCCAGAAATAAATAAACCTGCGGTTGTTTTTTCATCCCCAATACCCCTTTTTTTTTGTTTAGTTCTACATCTCTATCCTGAAATAAGAAATTGAGTTCGTATAGGCATTTTGCGCGCAGCTATTGAGATAGCTGCTCTAGCTACAGTTT